CTACCATTATTTATTGCGTAATAGGGTGTAATTAGAGTTTTGGTTTATGGGGCATAATTTTGCAAAATTTTTACAAGAACTAAAATATAAGTCATATTTTTTGAACTACTAGAATTGATCAGGACATAGGGTTTGATAGTTAATAATATATGTCTTCAAGTTCTTAATGTTTTTGGGGTTTGGCATTAAGAGGATGGGGGTGGGGGGGGTTTGGAGAGTTAAAATCTGGTATTGAATAATTTTATGTCTAACAAGCATGAATAATTAGCCTTGGGTGATTTGGTTATGAGGACTAATGATCCTTCACCGTAGGTGCGTCTAGACTGTGTGCTGTCCTTTCATGCCTTGACGGCTATGTTGATGAAAGTAGACCAAAATAAAAAAATACCAAATGCATGACACCACAGTTATGTTGGTCATGGGCTGATTAGACCCGATACCATCGAGATGTCTTATTTAAGGGGAACGTATGGGCGATAACGCATTTGATGGCCCTGAAGTAAGAACCAGATGTCTGATAAAGTTTCAGTTTAGCTACCCCCAAGTTTAATGGGCCCGGAGCGAGAAGAGGGGCATAGGTGGGCGGGTTGTTGGTTTCACGGAGGATGGTAGATTAATAGACCAAATGGGGAAGGGGATAGTCATATGGAAGAGAAGGGTTTATGACTTTATGGTGTATGTCAGATAACACAGATATGTCTTTAAAGCATTAATTTAATGTATTTAGTATAATATACATGGTGTATGATATGTTATGTTGAGTATTAGTTTTATGTGTTATATCATTAATATAATTTACGTGCTTATATGCTTGGGGAAAATAATTTAATGTACGATATACATAAATGTACTATTGTACTATGTAAATTTATGTACTCAAGAAGTAGTTTAACTAGAATACCAGCTTTGGGTGCTGGCGGTGGGGAAAAGTTCCTTCTTCTTGATGTCTTGAGAAGAGAAGATCTTCATTTCAGGTTTACAAGACCAGAGTAATATTTATACTATCAAGACATGGGTATAATTTTAGTATTTTGTCTTCAATAATTCCTGAGATTGGTATGAGGATTAGGATGATTGAGAAGTACGAGATGGAGGCTAGTTGGCCAATGATGATAAATGGGTGTTCTACTGGTTGGCCTCCGATTCAGGTTAGGATCAGTAGGTTAGCTACTAGGATTCAGTATAAAATTTGTGAGATTGGGCGGAATATCAGGCTTCGTTGTTTTGAAGTGTGTAGGAAAGGTATTAGGGCTAAAATTAGGATAGATAGGATTAAGGCTAGGACTCCTCCTAGTTTGTTGGGGATTGAGCGTAGAATAGCGTATGCAAATAGGAAGTATCATTCGGGTTTAATATGTGGTGGGGTGTTTAGTGGGTTGGCTGGTATGTAGTTGTCCGGGTCTCCTAGTATGTCTGGGAAAAATAATACTAGAGTTATGAGAAGTAAGAATATAATTAGGATACCTAGGATGTCTTTAATTGTGTAGTAGGGGTGAAATGGAATCTTATCTGCGTCTGAGTTCAATCCTGTTGGGTTGTTTGATCCTGTTTCGTGGAGGAAAAGAAGGTGAACGATTGCTAGGGCCGCGATGATAAATGGTAAGATGAAGTGAAAGGCGAAGAATCGAGTCAAGGTAGCTTTGTCTACTGAGAAGCCTCCCCAAATTCATTCGACTAGGGTTGTTCCGATGTATGGAATGGCTGATAGGAGGTTAGTAATAACTGTAGCCCCTCAGAATGATATTTGTCCTCATGGAAGTACGTAGCCTATAAATGCTGTGGCTATTACTGCGAACAATAGAAGCACTCCAATGTTTCAGGTTTCTATGAATGTATAGGATCCATAGTATAACCCTCGTCCTACATGAAGGAATAAGCAAATAAAAAATATTGAGGCTCCATTTGCGTGCATGTATCGGATTAGTCACCCGTAATTCACGTCTCGACAGATGTGTGTTACTGATGAGAAGGCTGTTAATGTGTCTGATGTATAGTGTATGGCTAAGAATAGACCTGTGATGATTTGGACTATTAGGCAGATTCCTAGAAGAGACCCAAAGTTTCATCATGATGAAATGTTGGATGGGGCGGGTAAGTCAATGAATGAGTGGTTAATAATTTTAAATAATGGGTGTGTTTTTCGTATGTTTGTCATTAGGTGTTTCTGTAGTTGAATTACAACGATGATTTTTCATGTCATTAGTCACAGTTGAATGCTGTGTGGAAATAATGAATAATTATATTTTTGTTCTAAGTTCGTTATTTTTGGTCGGCTGTCTAGGGTTAGCGCTAAAGCCTTCACCTATTTATGGAGGCCTGGGTTTAATTGTTAGTGGGTTTGTTGGTTGTTTAATGGTTTTAGGGTTTGGTGGGTCGTTCTTAGGTTTAATAGTTTTTTTAATTTATTTAGGGGGGATGTTGGTTGTGTTTGGGTACACGACTGCTATAGCTACTGAGGAGTACCCAGAGACTTGGGGTTCTAATTGGTTAATTTTGGGTTTTCTGGTATTGGGCGTGATTATAGAGGTTTTTGTAATTTATGCGCTTAATTATTATGATGAGGTTGGAGTAGTTAATCTTGATGGTTTAGGTGATTGATTGATATATGAGGTTGATGATGTTGGAGTTATGTTAGAAGGGGGGATCGGAGTGGCGGCAATATATAGTTGTGCTACTTGAATGATGGTGGTGGCTGGGTGATCTTTGTTTGCGGGTATTTTTATTATTATTGAGATTACTCGAGATTAATCGAGTATAGGGCAGTAATTAAGATGATGTTGATTAGGAATGATATAAAGTATAATTTAATTAAGCCTTTTTGGTTGGTTGTTAAAGTGGTTATGTTTGTGTGGAGGGTTGAGGTGGACTTTGGAATGATTTTTTCTAGTCAAATTAAGTCTAGAAGGGTCAGAGATGTTTTTAGGCTTAGGTTGAGGGATTTTATCGGTGTAATGCGGTGGATAATAGATGGGAAAAATCCTAGTAAAGTTGAGAAGGATGAGTATGGGTTTGTTTTGCTTATTGATAATTTTATGGTTAAGTTGTTTAGTTCAAGTGCGATAAGGAATCCTAATACTGAAATGATTAGAGCTGTAGTTTTTAAGAATCATGGTATTGTGAGAATTGGGATGTTGGTTGGTGGGATGTTATATGAGATAACGAATCCTGCGAAGATACTTCCGAATGCCAGGCGTTTGATTGGGTTTATGAGATCTGGGTCGTTTTCGTTAATTGAGACTAGGGGAGGAAAACGTGGTTTTGTTATTGTTACGAAGTAAATGATTCGTATGCTGTATATAGCTGTTATAGAAGTGGCGATTAGTGTAATCAGTAGGGCTCAGGCGTTGGTATTGCATGTATTAATAGCTTCAATAATTAGGTCTTTTGAGTAGAATCCTGTTAGGAATGGCATTCCTGTAAGGGCTAGGCTCCCGATTACTAGGCATGATGAGGTAAATGGTATGGTTTTTGTGATGCTTCCTATTTTTCGGATGTCTTGTTCGTCTGCTAGGCTATGGATAATTGAGCCAGAGCATATGAAGAGCATGGCTTTGAAGAATGCGTGGGTACAGATATGTAGAAATGCTAGGTATGGTTGATTTATTCCTAGTGTCACTATTATTAGGCCTAGCTGACTTGATGTGGAGAAAGCGACAATTTTTTTGATGTCGTTTTGGGTGAGGGCACAAATAGCTGTAAATAATGTGGTTAGGGCTCCTAGGCACAGTATAGTTGTTAAAATAAGATTATTATTAGTTGTGAGCGGGTGAAATCGGACCAGTAGGAAGATTCCTGCAACTACTATTGTACTTGAGTGTAGTAATGCTGAGACTGGTGTAGGGCCTTCTATTGCTGATGGTAGTCATGGGTGAAGGCCAAATTGTGCCGATTTTCCTGTGGCTGCGATTAGCAGGCCTAGGAGGGGAATTAGATTGTCGTTATTATTGGAGAACATAATCTGTTGGAGTTCTCATGAGTTTATGTTTAGGGAAAATCAAATTATAGCTAGAATAAATCCGATATCTCCGATGCGGTTATAGAGGATTGCTTGTAGGGCTGCAGTATTTGCGTCTGTTCGTCCGTATCATCATCCAATTAGTAGGAAAGATATAATTCCTACCCCTTCCCAACCAATGAAAAGTTGGAACATATTGTTGGCTGAGGTGAGGATAAGTATAGTAATTAGGAATAGTGTGAGATATTTAATGAATCGATTAATGTTTGGGTCTGAGTGTATATATCATGAAGAGAATTGCATAATTGATCATGTAACAAAAAGGGCTACAGATATAAATAGGATCGAGAAAAAGTCAATTTTGAAGCTTATCTTGAGTTCTATCGAATTTATGGTAATTCAGTGTCAGGTTGTAATCATATATTCTATGTTATTGTAGAAGAATATTAATAGGGGTAAGAGGCTAATAATGAATGAGAATTTGATTGATGTGGTGGCATATAGAGGGAAGTTGATGTATTTATTTAGGTTTGATATTGAAATTAGGATTGGGGATAGTAGAAGAATGAAGATTAATAAGATTGAGGTTGTGAAGATATTGATTACTTTTATTTGGATTTGCACCAAGGTTTTTGGTTCCTAAGACCAATGGATTACTATTATCCTATAAAAGTAAGAAAGCCATGTTTTTAAACATGGAAGCATGAATTAGCAGTTCTTGCATGCTTTCTTGGTGAATAAGGAGGTTTATTTCCTGTTGTCAGATTCACAGTCTAATGTTTTTTGTAAACTATATTCACATATTGTTAGGCCTGTAATTAGTTTTGGGTTGATGGTCAGAAGAATAAGTGGGATTATGTGAAGAGCTATTAGTGTTAATTCTCGTGTGTGCGAGGGTTGGAGGTTAATTATATGGTTGGTTAATTTGCCGCGTTGGGTAGTAATAATTATGTATATTGAGTACATACCTGTAATAATAATGTTAATTCCTATAAGAATAATGGTAAGGTTTGATCAAGAAAATAATGATATAGTGATGAATAGCTCACCTATGAGATTGATTGAGGGAGGTAGAGCTAGATTAGCTAGGCTTGCTATTAGTCATCATGTGGCCATGAGCGGGAAGACTGTTTGAAGTCCTCGGGCTATGATTATAGTACGGCTGTGAATTCGTTCGTAGTTGGAGTTTGCTAAACAGAATAGGAGTGATGATGTGAGGCCATGAGCAATTATCAGTATAGTTGCCCCTATGAAGCTTCATGGAGTTTGGATTATAATTGATGCGATAACTAGTGCTATATGGCTAACTGAGGAGTAGGCGATTAGTGATTTTAAATCTGTTTGGCGTAAGCAGATTGAGCTAGTTATAATTATACCTCATAGGGATAGAAGGATGAAGGGGTATGCTATATATTTTGTTAGTGGGTCTAATATAATGGAGATGCGAATTATTCCGTAACTGCCTAATTTTAGAAGAATCGCTGCTAGAATTATTGACCCAGCAATTGGAGCCTCGACATGGGCTTTTGGGAGTCATAGGTGGACTCCATACAATGGTATTTTAATGAGAAATGCTATTATGCATGCTAATCATAGTAAGTTGTTAGACCATGAAGAGTTTAAGGTGTGTGTTGTGAATGATAGGATTATGAGATTTAGAGTTCCTATATGGTTTTGGATTAAGATAAGGGCAATTAGTAGTGGAATAGAACCGATTAGGGTATAAAATAGGAAATAAATTCCTGCGTTTAAGCGCTCAGTTTGGTTTCCTCATCGGGTGATAATAATAAGTGTTGGAATTAGGGTTGCTTCAAATAAAATATAAAATATAATTAGTTCAGTTGCTGAGAAAGTTATGATTAGGAGAATTTGTAAGCTAATTAGTATTGAGATGTAGAGTTTTTGTAGTACGTTACTATCTTTTTTTAGGTGGCTTTGGCTAGCTATTAATATTAGTGGCAGTAATCAGGCTGTCAAAATGATTAGTGGTGTGGATAAGGGGTCTGAGGAGAATATGTTTGAAAAGTTTTTGTAATTTTCATCGGTTTGTCATAGAAGTGTCAGGCTGGTCAAGCTAATTAAAAAACTGTATGAGGTTACGTTTGTTCAGGTTTTTTTGGAATTTGATAGTCAAGTTAGTGGGAGTAGCATTAGTGAGGGAATAATAATTTTTAGCATTGTAGGAGGTTAAGATTTTGGACGAAATCTGTTCCGTACGTATTTGAAACTTTTATTAGTAGGGCTAACCCCACAGCTGCTTCGCAGGCTGCAAAAACCAAGATGATAATAGGGATTGGCATGGAGCTTATGGAGTTGGAGTTTAGGGAGGTTACTGAAGTTATAATAAATAAGGATAATATTATGCCTTCTAGGCATAGTAAGGTAGATATTAGGTGAGAGCGAAATATAAGTGTTCCTAGAAGTGATAGTGAAAAGGCCATGGTTAGGTTGAAGAAGGTAGATGACATGTTGGTAATTATGAGTATCATCATAATCTAATGAGTCGAAATCATTAATTTTTTTTAAACTAATTACCAGTTACTCTGTCCACTCTAATCCTTTTTGTATTCATTCATATGCTAGACCTAGGGATAGAATTGTGACTAGGATGAAGGCTATAGTTATTATAGTAGAGGTTTTGATTGTTTGAATTGCTCATGGTAGTGGAAGTAGGAGAGCAATTTCTAGATCAAATAATAGAAATGTAATTGCTACCAAGAAAAATTTTATTGAGAATGGTAGGCGTGCAGAGCTTGTAGGGTCGAACCCACACTCATATGGGTTTGCTTTCTCTGAGTACAAATTTATTTGGGGGAGTCAGAATGCAATTATAATCAGTGCTAGGGATAATAAAATATTAATGGAGATAACAGCGAACAGGTTGATTACTCCCTTCTGGATTTCTTCAGAATCTACTAATTGGAAGTCAGTTATATTAATTATACTAAGGGAGTATGATCCTCATCAATAAATGGAGACATATAGGAAAAGTCAGACTACGTCTACAAAATGTCAGTATCATGCTGCGGCTTCGAATCCGAAGTGATGTTTTGATGTAAAGTGAAATTTTAGTTGTCGTAGTAGGCAGATAATAAGGAATGTTGATCCAATAATTACATGGAGTCCGTGGAATCCAGTAGCTATGAAGAATGTTGATCCATAGATACCGTCTGAAATGGAAAATGATGTTTCAAAGTACTCTGAAGCTTGGAGGATGGTGAAGTAAAGTCCTAGTATAATGGTAATTAGTAAGGCTTGATTTATATGGTTTCGTTTCCCTTCCATTAGGCTGTGGTGTGCTCATGTGATTGAAACGCCTGATGCTAGAAGTACTGATGTATTGAGTAGTGGGACTTCTAGAGGGTTAAGTGGTGAAATTCCTGTTGGGGGTCAGCAGCCTCCTAGATCATGTGTTGGTACGAGGCTAGAATGATAGAACGCTCAGAAAAATCCTGCAAAGAAGAATACTTCTGAGACGATAAATAGGATTATACCGTATCGGAGTCCTTTTTGTACAATAGGAGTGTGGTGGCCTTGGTATGTTCCTTCACGAATTACATCTCGTCATCATTGGTATATTGTGAGGATGTTGGTAAGTAGACCAAGGGTTAATAGTGTAATTGAACTGTAGTGAAATCATATTACTAGACCTGATGTCAGAAGGAGGGCTGAAAAGGCCCCAGTTAATGGTCATGGACTTGGGTTAACTATGTGGTATGCATGAGTTTGGTGGGTCATTATGTATTATCATGTAGATACAGGCTTACTAGGAGGGTAAATACGTAGGCTTGAATTAATGCTACTGCGAATTCTAGCACTGTTAGTAGAAGTAAAATAATAAATGTAATAGTGGCCGTTGGTGGGCTAATATTTATTAGTACTAGAGTGGCTCCTCCAATTAGGTGTATCAATAAGTGTCCTGCGGTAATGTTAGCTGTAAGTCGGACTGCTAATGCCATGGGTTGAATAAATAGGCTAATTGTTTCGATAATAATAAGTATTGGAATTAGTGAAATTGGAGTCCCTTGTGGAAGGAAGTGGGCGAGGGAGCTTTTTAGTTTATGTCGGAAGCCTGTGATTACGGCTCCAGCTCATAGTGGGATAGCTATACTTAGATTTATGGATAGTTGGGTGGTAGGTGTGAATGTATGTGGTAGAAGGCCTAGGAGATTTGTTGATCCAATAAATATAATTAGGGATACAATTATTAGAGTTCATGTTCGTCCTTTTGGTGTGTGAATTAGCATTATTTGTTTGATAATAAGTTTAATTAGTCAGTGTTGGAAAGAATGTAGTCGGTTGTTGATTAGGCGTTTTGAGGATGGAAATAGGATGGAAGGAAATATGATAATGGCTACAACGATTGGGAATCCTATTATTGTTGGGGTGATGAATGAGGCAAATAGATTTTCGTTCATTTTGATTCTCAAGGGGTTTTTACTTTTATGGTTTTTAGTGATTTTGGTGAAGGTGCCAGTGGGAATGTTTGTGATGAGACTTTTAGTTGAAACAGGATAAATAGGGTGATTATTGATGAGATAATTGTGATAAATCATGTTGATGTATCTAGTTGTGGCATATCACTATGGAGATCTTAAGGTCTCTAACTTTAACTTAAAAGGTTAACGCTCTTAGCTTCATAGTGAGTTTAAATTATTGAAGCAGATCAATTTTCGAAATACTTTAGTGGAACCATTTCAAGGACAATGGGCATAAAGCTATGGTTAGATCCACAAATTTCAGAGCATTGGCCATAGAATAATCCTGGTCGGTTTGATGTTACTGTTGCTTGATTTAGTCGGCCTGGGATGGCGTCAGTTTTAAGTCCTAGTGAGGGTACGGCTCATGAGTGGAGGACGTCTTCAGATGAGATTAGCATACGGATTGGGAGTTCTATTGGTAGGACGACTCGGTTATCAACTTCTAGCAGTCGAAGTTCACCAGGTTTTAAGTCGCTTGTTGGGATTATATACGAATCAAAGCATAAGTCTTCATAGTCAGTGTATTCGTAGCTTCAGTATCATTGGTGACCTATGGTTTTCACGGTTAATACGGGGTTATTAATTTCGTCTATTATATACAGAATGCGTAAAGAGGGTAGGGCGATTATGATAAGGATTACGGCTGGTAGAATAGTTCAAATGGTTTCAACTTCTTGTGCATCTATTGTGCTTGTATGTGTTAGTTTTGTTGTTAACATTAGTGAGATAATATAGAGGACTAAGGAGCTAATTAGGAAAACAATTATTAGTGTATGATCGTGGAAATTTATTAATTCTTCTATAATAGGGGATGTGGCGTCTTGTAAGCCAAGTTGGAATGGGTAGGCCATATAAGATATATAGATTATTGGTCTATAATTTAACTTTGACAAAGTTATGTAATTGTTTTACTAATATCTTATTGAGAAAGACATATAGGATTATGAGGTTGGCTTGAAACCAATTTTAGGGGGTTCGATTCCTTCCTTTCTTACTTTACTTTCACATAGGTTGGTTCCTCGAATGTGTGGTAGGGTGGAGGGCAGCCGTGAAGTCATTCTAAATTTGTTGAGGCATATGATACTGATATTACTTCTCGTTTTGAAGCAAAGGCCTCTCAGATTATAAAGATTATAATGAGTACAGCTGTTAGTGAAATGAAAGATCCTATAGAAGAGACAGTATTTCATGTGGTGTAAGCATCTGGGTAGTCTGAGTAGCGTCGTGGTATTCCTGAAAGGCCTAGGAAATGTTGAGGGAAGAATGTTATGTTTACTCCTACAAACATGATTGCGAAATGGGCTTTTGCTCATGTATCATCTAGGGTGAAGCCTGAAAATAATGGGAATCAGTGAACAAATCCTGCTATGATAGCAAATACTGCTCCCATGGATAGGACATAGTGGAAATGGGCTACTACATAGTATGTATCGTGAAGAACGATGTCAAGGGATGAGTTGGATAGGACAATTCCGGTAAGACCGCCAACTGTAAATAAGAAAATAAAGCCTAAAGCTCATAGTATAGCTGGAGATCATTTAATGTTTCCTCCGTGTAGGGTTGCAAGTCAGCTAAATACTTTGACACCGGTAGGAATTGCGATAATTATAGTGGCTGATGTAAAGTAAGCTCGAGTGTCTACATCTAATCCTACTGTGAATATGTGATGGGCTCATACAATAAAGCCTAGGAAGCCAATGGACATTATTGCTCACACTATTCCTATATAGCCGAAAGGTTCTTTTTTCCCAGAGTAGTAGGTGACCACGTGTGAAATAATTCCGAATCCTGGCAGGATGAGAATGTAAACTTCTGGGTGTCCAAAGAATCAGAATAAATGTTGGTAGAGGATAGGGTCCCCTCCTCCAGCGGGATCAAAGAAAGTTGTATTTAGGTTGCGGTCTGTTAATAGTATGGTAATGCCTGCTGCTAGCACTGGTAGTGATAATAGTAGTAGCACAGCTGTAATAAGAACGGATCAGACAAATAGTGGAGTTTGGTATTGTGTTATGGCTGGGGGTTTCATGTTGATAATGGTAGTAATAAAATTGATTGCGCCTAAAATAGATGACACTCCAGCCAAATGAAGTGAGAAAATGGTCAGGTCTACTGATGCCCCTGCATGGGCTAGATTTCCGGCTAGAGGGGGGTAGACTGTTCATCCTGTTCCTGCTCCTGCTTCTACTATTGATGACGCTAGGAGAAGGAGGAATGATGGTGGCAAGAGTCAGAAACTTATATTGTTTATTCGCGGGAATGCTATATCTGGGGCCCCAATTATAAGTGGAACGAGTCAGTTTCCAAATCCTCCAATTATTATTGGTATGACTATGAAGAAAATTATAACAAATGCATGGGCAGTTACGATAACATTATAGATTTGGTCATCTCCTAAAAGTGCACCTGGTTGACCTAATTCTGCTCGAATTAAAATGCTTAGTGCAGTACCTACTATTCCTGCTCAGGCTCCGAATAGTAAATATAGGGTTCCGATATCTTTATGATTGGTTGAGAATAATCAACGATTAATGAACATAGGTAAAATGGCTGAGAGTAGGCATTAGACTGTAAATCTAAATACAGAGGTTTAAACCTCTTTTTACCAGAGGTCTTAAGGTGATATTCATGTCGAATTGCAAATTCGAAGGAGTAGAGAAACCCCTCTACTAAGACTTCTACCGCCTTTTTTTTTTTTTGGCGGTAGAAGTAGATTGAAGCCAGTAATAGGGTATTTAGCTGTTAACTAAATTTTCGTAGGTTTAACTCCTGCCAATCTAGTCGAGGTCTTAGCTTAATTAAAGCAATTGATTTGCATTCAGTAGATGTAGGATGAAGTCTTACAGTCCTTATCAGAAGTTAAACTTGTGTGTTTTCTTAGGGCTTTGAAGGCTCGCGGACTCATATATCCTAAACTTCTAGGTAATTAGTTGGGGGGCTAGAGGTAGGGTTATTGTACTTATAATAGCCAGGGTGGAAAATATTAGGTTTGGTTTAGTTTTTGTTTGGTGAGTTATCATTTTTGAGTTATTGTTGGTTGGAAATATTGTTAGTGAAGTAGAATAGATTAGGCGAGTATAAAAAAATAGGTTTAGTAGGGCTATTATTGCTATGAGTGTTGCTATGATTAGACAGTTGTTTTTTATAAGTTCCGTGATGATTACTCATTTTGGTAGGAATCCTGTTAATGGTGGAAGGCCCCCTAGTGATAATAGTATTAGTGAAATTATGGCTAGCATTGCAGGGGCTTTGTTCCATAGAAGTGAGACTGAGTTAATGGTCATAGAGCTGTTTAGTATAAGTGCTATGAATATAGGGATTGTAAGAATGATATAGATTATTAGGTTGAGTAGTGTGAGGGATGGGTTGTAAGGAAGGATTGCTAATATTCATCCTATGTGGGCGATTGATGAGTAGGCTATAATTTTTCGTATTTGTGTTTGATTAAGTCCTCCTCATGCTCCTATGAAGATAGAAGTGATTGCTATTATTAGAATGATGGTGGGATTAAGTAGTGGGTAGATTTGGATTAAAATTGATAGGGGGGCAATTTTTTGTCATGTAAGAAGGATAAGTCCTATATGCAGTGGAATTCCTTGAGTTACTTCTGGTAATCAGAAGTGGAATGGGGCTAGACCTAGTTTCATGGACAGGGCTATTAATGTTATGTTGAGAATAAGGTTGTTTGTTTGTTGTTGAAATACTCATGTTCCTAATTGTTTATAGTTGAGTACGATGGCCAGGAGGATGATTATTGAGGCTGTTGCTTGTGTGATGAAATATTTTGTTGCTGCTTCAGTTGATCGTGGGTTTTTTTTATTAATTAGTATAGGGATAATTGCTAGTAGGCTGAATTCTAGGCCTACTCATATTAGTATAAGGTTGGTGCTGGATATTGTGATTACAGGGCCTAGGAAGATTGTGAAGTAGATGATGACAAGGGTAATAGGATTTATTAGTACGGGAAGGATTTAAACCAACGTTTTCGGGGTATGGGCCCGATAGCTTAATTAGCTGACCTTACTATTAGGATAAGGTGTTTAGGTAGCACGAAGAATTTTGAATTCTTAAGTGTAGGTTCAATTCCTATTGTCCTAGAAATAAGAGGGTTTAAACCTCTATAATTTACTCTATCAAAGTAACTCTTTTATCAGACATATTTCTATATGTATGGTGGTATTCCCGCTGTAAAGATTGGTAAAGAAATATGTCATATGCATAATGCTAGTGTTAGAGGTAAAAAGTTTTTTCATAGAAGATGTATTAGTTGGTCGTAGCGGAAGCGTGGGTAGGATGCTCGGATTCATAGGAATGTTGATGACAGAATTAGGGCTTCTGTTATGAAGTTAGTTGAGTATAGTTCTGGTATATTAATATAATATAGGGGTCCTAGGAAGATAATGGTTGTTAGGGCATTTATAAGAATGATATTAGTGTATTCTGCTATAAAGAATAATGCAAATGGGCCTGCTGCGTATTCTACATTAAATCCTGACACTAATTCTGATTCTCCTTCTGTTAGGTCAAAGGGGGCTCGGTTTGTTTCTGCTAGGGTTGAAATAAATCATATTATGGCTATGGGTCAGGCTGGGAGTACTAATCATATGTGTTCTTGGGTTGTGATAAGTGTTTGTAGAGAGTAGGACCCACTTATTAATAGCACTGATAAAAGGATAATAGCTATGGTTACTTCATATGAAATTGTTTGGGCCACAGCTCGTAAAGCTCCGAATAGTGAGTATTTGGAGTTTGAGGCTCACCCTGATCATAGAATGGAGTAGACTGATAGGCTGGATGTTGCTAGAATAAATAAAACTCCTAAGTTTAGGTTGATTAATGGGTGAGGTATTGGCAGGGGGACTCATAGGCTTAATGCTAGTGTGAGTGATAGAGTTGGTGCAATGATAAACAAGGATATAGAGGTTGTTAAAGGGCGTATTGGTTCTTTTATAAATAGTTTTATGGCGTCTGCAAATGGTTGTAGGATACCGTACGGGCCTACTATGTTAGGGCCTTTTCGTAGTTGTATATACCCTAAGATTTTGCGTTCTACTAGTGTTAGGAAGGCTATAGCGATTAGAATGGGGATGAGGAGTGTTAGGATATTAATAAAGAACACTATTAGGGAGAGGATTTGAACCTCTGGGAACAAGGTTTTAAGTCTTACGCAATTTCCTGGCTCTGCCACCCTAATAACCTTCTCTAGGGTTAGAGGATGTACATTTATATTTTATTTAGATTGTATTCATAAATTAAGTTGAGAGCGCTTATTTATAAGGTGGCTCTATTTCTCTTGTCCTTTCGTACTGGGAGAAATTGTAAATAGATAGAAACCGACCTGGATTACTCCGGTCTGAACTCAGATCACGTAGGACTTTAATCGTTGAACAAACGAACCATTAATAGCTTCTTCACCATTGGGATGTCCTGATCCAACATCGAGGTCGTAAACCCTAATTGTCGATATGAACTCTTAAATAGGATTGCGCTGTTATCCCTAGGGTAACTTGGTCCGTTGATCAAAATACATTGGGTCAATAAGATATGTAGATATTACTTTGACTTGTAGGTCTAGGTTATAATCATTCGGAGGATTTTCTATTCTCCGAGGTCACCCCAACCGAAATTTCAGACTTACACTATAGTCTTTGGTCCATTAGGTTTAATAAGTCAAATAGATAAGTCGTATAATTTAAGCTCCATAGGGTCTTCTCGTCTTATTATTATATTTCAGCCTCTTCACTGAAAGGTCAATTTCACTGATAAAAGATAAGAGACAGTTGAACCCTCGTTTAGCCATTCATGCTAGTCCCTAATTAAGGAACAAGTGATTATGCTACCTTTGCACGGTCAGGATACCGCGGCCGTTAAACTTCAGTCACTGGGCAGGCAGTGCCTCTAATACTTGTAATGCTAGAGGTGATGTTTTTGGTAAACAGGCGGGGTTCTTGTTTGCCGAGTTCCTTTTATCTTTTTAAATCTTTCCTTAGGGCATTCCGGTGTTGGGTTAACAGAGTAATTATAGTATTATTTATGGTATAATTATTGCCTATAGACTGATTAACTAACAATGGTTATCCGGGTTGTTATATGCGTATGCCTGGAGAATTAGAATTCTTGTTACTCATACTAACAGTGTTACATCTATAAAGTTATAGATTAACCCAATTTTAAGTTTAGGAAGTTGGTGTAAATTGTGAGATTAGATTAAATTTTATGTTGAGCTTGAACGCTTTCTTTGTTGGTGGCTGCTTTTAGGCCTACAATGGTTAAAGGCTGTTTTGTTAATTATTCACTATTAAAGGTTTTTTCCATTCCAGAAGAGCTGTCCCTCTTTTGGCTATAATTTAAACTTACTTTTTGATTTTTTGTTATTTTTTAGCAAGTTTAAAGTTGAACTTAAATTCATTTTTTGGGTAACCAGCTATCACCAAGCTCGTTAGGCTTTTCACCTCTACCTAAAAATCTTCTCACTATTTTGCCACATAGACGAGTTGATTCATAAAATTGTTTTTAGGTAGCTCGTTTGGTTTCGGGGTCTCTAGCTGTAATTCTTTTAGCTAGAAGTTTTCTAGTTAATTCATTATGCAAAAGGTACAAGGTTTAATCTTTGCTTATTTTTACTTTTAATTGGTCTTTCATCTTTCCCTTGCGGTACTAGTTCTATAGCTCCTAGATGTACGAATTTCTTTCTCCAATACTTTCAGTGGTCTAAATGTTTTGATTTATAAAATAATATAATTATATTTGTGTGTGGCTAGGGCTAGGTTTAGTTCAGAGTGTTCATTAGTCATGAATTCTTCTGGGTGTAGGCCAGATGCTTTAATATTAAGCTACACTATGATTATTCCAAGCACACTTTCCAGTATGCTTACCTTGTTACGACTTATCTCCTCTCATAAATGGATTGACTAGAAATTAATTATGTTAAGTCTAATTTAATTTGAGGAGGGTGACGGGCGGTGTGTGCGTACTTCATTGCTCGATTCAATTAAGCTCTCTATTCTTAATTTACTACTAAATCCTCCTTAATCCTTTAGTTTCATAAAGGGTATAGTAATGTTCTTTTAGAAGAAAATGTAGCCCATTTCTTCCCATCTCATTGGCTACACCTTGACCTAACGTTTTTATGTTTGATTCTTTTGCTTACTTTAATACCTTTTTAGGGTTTGCTGAAGATGGCGGTATATAGGCTGAATTAGCAAGAGATGGTGAGGTAGAGCGGGGTTTATCGATTATAGAACAGGCTCCTCTAGATGGATATAAAGTACCGCCAAGTCCTTTGAGTTTTAAGCTATGGCTAGTAGTTCTCTGGCAAATAGTTTTGTTAAGTTTAATTATTTAGGTTTATAGCTAAGCATAGTGGGGTATCTAATCCCAGTTTGGGTCTTAGCTGTCGTGTATTATAAATGATTAGAATTACTTTCGTTATTGAGTTTAGGTCCTAACAATGAATTTTCACATATAAGTTGGATTTTAATTCTATTTATTTATTAATAGTTGACACATTTTACGCCGAAAATAATTAGTTTGGGTTAATCGTATGACCGCGGTGGCTGGCACGAAATTTACCAACCCTAAGAGGTATAACTTAGTCAAACTTTCGTTTATTGCTTAATATTTATCACTGCTGAGTCCCGTGGGGGTGTGGCTAGGCAAGGTGTCTTAAGCTATTTTAATGTGCTTGATACCCTCTCCTTAAAGTTTAGATAAATGTTTAAGGGATTTTACACCGGTCTATGGAGGTTTGCATGTGTAATTTTACCTCTAATTAATTATAAGGCCAGGACCAAACCTTTGTGTTTATGGGATAAAATTATCCATCTAAGCATTTTCAGTGCTTTGCTTTTTATTAAGCTACATTAAC